TGGATCGGAATCGTGGGGAGTACTCCTTCATCATTTCTACCAACATAAAGCCCCAATTAGAATCCCTTTTATGCTATGCAGTATGAACAGAAAAATCCTGTTGAATAACTTACATAATCTCTATTACGAATCCTTTGTGTACCTTGGTGTTCCTAACTATCCACCCTTTTTGGTCAAAAGGACCCCCCCCTCATTAGGGTAATACATGTCTGTTAATAGCTAGTAAAATCCCTAGATAGTTGCTCCTTTTTAACCCGCTTCAAGTCATGATGACTAATCACTCAATCTTGGGGTAAATAGTATAGTATATAATGCTTATGTTTACTTTCACTTAACACTTGTACATAGGAAATGAGACTGAATCTTTTTACTGCAAAGTAAGAAACTGTTTTTTTCACTCATATAACTATCTGGTTTAGTTCATCAACCCGAATGATGAATAAAAAATAAAAAGGTATATTCAACTCATGAAATTTCCTTCCTAGAAAGAAAAGACATAGAGGAAATTTTATGTCTTAACGAATCACACGTAGAGATATTGATAACACACATAGAGTTAATGGTATTTCATAACTAATTGATTGAGCAGCAGCCCGTAAACCACCTAAAAAGGAATATTTATTATTTGATCCATAACCTGACATAAGAAGGCCCACGGGAGCAATACTTGAAATGGCAATCCATAAAAAAACACCAATACTTAAATCGGCTAGAACAAGGCGATATCCAAAAGGAATTACTAAAGAACTTAGTAGAATTGATGTGACTGCTATGGATGGTCCGATACTGAATAAACGAGTATCTCCTCTTGATGGAAGAAGATTCTCTTTGAAAAGTAATTTTGTACCATCTGCTAAAGCTTGAAGAATTCCCAAAGGCCCGGCGTATTCAGGGCCAATACGTTGTTGTATCCCCGCAGATATTTCTCTTTCTAACCAAACAATTACTAGTACACCTATTGTGATTCCTAATACAGGAGTAAAAATAGGGACAAGCATCCATATGATCTCATATACCTCTTTTAAGGATTCCAATCTAAAAAAAGAATTGATAGCTTGTACTTCTGTTGTATCTATTATCATTTTAACGATCAACTTCTCCCATAATGATATCTATGCTACCTAGTATTGTCATAATATCAGCCAATTTCATTCTTTTAACTAATTGAGGAAGGATTTGCAAATTGATAAAACCCGGTGGTCGGATTTTCCATCTCCAAGGAAAAACACCCTTATCTCCTATCAGAAAAATTCCTAATTCTCCTTTTGGGGCTTCGACTCTCACATAAAGTTCTTGTTTTGACAATTCAAAAGTAGGAGAAGGTTTTTTACTGATAAATCGATAGTCAAAATAATTCCATTCGGGATCCCATACTTTATCAAAGCGCCGGATTTCTAAATTCTCATAGGGCCCCCCCGGAATTCCTTCTAAAGCCTGTTGAATAATTTTTATTGATTCTGTCATTTCACCGATTCGTACTAAATAACGAGCTAATGAATCCCCTTCCTTTTGCCATTGAACTCCCCAATCAAATTCATCGTAAGACTCATAATGATCAACCTTTCGAAGATCCCATTGTATTCCGGAAGCTCGTAGCATTGGTCCCGATAAACCCCAATTAATTGCCTCCTCTCCGCCAATAATGCCTACTCCCTCAACTCGCTCTAAAAAAATAGGATTCCGTGTAATAAGCCTTTGATATTCAGTAACTCTTGTTAAAAAATAATCACAAAAATCCAAGCATTTATCTACCCAGCCATAAGGTAAATCAGCAGCGACTCCTCCAATACGAAAATAATTATGCATCATTCGCATACCGGTAGCAGCTTCGAATAGGTCATATATCAATTCTCTTTCTCTAAAAATATAGAAGAAGGGGGTCTGTGCGCCAATATCTGCCATAAAAGGGCCAAGCCATAACAAATGCGAAGCTATACGACTTAACTCTAACATAATGACTCTGATATAGCTGGCCCTTTTAGGCACTTGAATATTGCCTAACTGCTCTGGTGCATTTACAGTTATTGCTTCAGTGAACATAGTAGCTAAATAATCCCAACGTGTTACATACGGTAAATATTGTATAATTGTTCGGTTTTCCGCAATTTTTTCCATTCCTCTATGTAAATAACCCAATATCGGTTCACAGTCAATAACATCTTCACCATCTAGAGTAACAATGAGTCGAAGAACACCGTGCATTGATGGGTGCTGAGGGCCCATATTGACTATCATAAGGTCATTTCGTGTAGCTGGTGCAGTCATAAGTTTTTCCCGATTCATTCTTCCATGAATTGCTGAAAGCGAAAAGAGGTTCATCAAAATTTAAGCGAAAATTCAAAACGACTATTCAAATTAATGATTTTTTGTTTCTCGAATCTCCAACTGTCCGATTAATTCTTTATAACGTACTCTATTTTTTTTTGACAAATAGGCGAGCAGCCGTTGACGTTTTCCTAGAATTTTACGTAGACCTCTCTGAGATAAATAGTCTTTTTTGTGCAATTCCAAATGTGAAGTAAGTCTCCGTATCCTATTGGTGAAACTAACTACTTGAAATTCAACAGACCCCTTGTTGTCTTCGTTTTCCTCTTTCAAAATAATTGCACTTAATGGATTTTTTATCATAAAAAAGCTCCTTCTACCCTTTAATTTACATATAAAATATTTTATTTGATCAGTAATAATAATATTAGTCATTTTAATGTAGTAATTAGTATACACAAGAATTTTAATTTTAGTTGGACAGGGATAAAAAAGTAGATGGTACGTTTTTACACTTACAACGTCAAATAATTTAGACCGAAAATTCGGAATATTCCATGTATTCGTTTATTTTATAGATTTTATCCAAACAAATTGATACGTCATTGACTTAGTATTAAATAAAAAAAGATCTAATATTATACTGGGACGTAAGACAGGGCATATGTGCATCTGTTTGCTTTTCTATATGGTACAGAATATATAGGAAAAATGTACCATCAACCAATTTTTAATTGTGGATATATTCTTAACAAACTAAAACGGCTTCCATTATTGGTATTAAACCAATATCTATTCATACAAGCTAAGTCTTCTAATCGATAATTAGGCCAAAGAAATAACTTTAATTTAATTAATTCATTTTTATCTCTATCAAGATGCTTTTTTTGATCCAAAAAAGGATTCCTGTTTTTTATGTTCTTTTTGTTACAAAATACTCGATTTTTATCCACACTATTTATATTCTTTGAGTTGAAAGAAATTAGAATTCTCAATTCTCTACGACGTCTAGATGATAAAATCTTTTCAGGAACGATAAAATCATAATGTTTTTTGTCTCTCTTTCGAATTATTATTTGATATCTTGAGATAGATTCATCCAATTTATTTTTATTGATATATCTTTGTTCTCGATATCTTTGAGGAGTTTGGTACTTACTTTTATGAACCAACGATATACTTACGGTTTGATATATAATAAAGTATCCGTCGTTTTTTACAGACAAACGAATGGGATCGATAAAAAATATCCCCTTTTTATTCAATTCTATAGGAGTCAATTTTTTTCGAATCACCATTATATCCAGATTTATTTCTTTCCTTTGAATAGACGATATAGTAGTATCTCTTGGATTTATCAGTCCAAGCAAGTAACAATATATCTTGATATTATTGATCATTCTTTCAGTTAAATTCGGAATTAAACCATCGTCTATTATCCATTGAAAAAGCAAATAGTGTTTCCGTAAGAAAATTATTTCTGGTCTCATCTTTTTTCGGATCTTATATTGTTTTTTCATTTTATCTTGGTTTTGTGAATATGATCCAAGGCCTCTTCGGCCCGCGGGTTCTTTTTCTTCTTGATTTCGATTCATTAATTCAGAATATCTTTTTTCATTTGATGGTCTAAAAAAATGGAATTTTTTCTTTTCATTGATGTTTTTCTTTTTATTTAAATTTAAAAGAAGTAATTTGCTTGGTATAATCCATGGTTTTATTTTGTATACATTATAAAGTGGCACAAATTCTGGGAAGAACGTAAGTTTCAGATTTGTCGATATTGAGTTTAGGATTTCTTCATTCATTTCCATCCAATCAAAAAAGAGTTTCTTGTCATTGATTGGATTTATTTCTAAATTTTGATGAATCATCAGATAAAAAATATCGTTTTTATCCATTTTCTCAATTTTTTGGTAATTCTTACTTCCAAGCTTAGTATTTATATTACTGCTATAATCCATTTTGGTCCAGGCCTCAATATCTATTTTTTGTCTTAGAAAAAAATTGAGAATTGTCCAATCAAAATATTTTCTATCTGGATTTTTTTGCATATACATAATATCGACCTTTTCTAGATAATGATTGATAGGAATTTCCTCCAGGCTTTCAAATAAATTTTGTTTATAATTGTTGTAATTAAAAGTAATTTTTTGGTTGTTATTTAATTCTGATGGTGATCCATAAATAATATATGAGGACTTCTTAATTTCAGAATTAATAGATTTATATGATAAAAGATTATATATATAGTATTTTGGAAAATTATATTTTTGGTTTGGTAATGGATATACTTTAAAATCCTTTTGTTTTTTGTGATAAAGTAATCGATCTTTTTCATACGAATTCCATTTTGTTAAATATTTATTTTGGGTAATACCACCTTCATTTATTGTAGTTCGCCATTTTTGTGGTATTAATTCAAACCATCTAATCTGAGATAAATTGTATTGATAATGACCTCTTAACCAGTTTTTCCATTGATTCGTTTCAGAACTTGAAAGTTTTGTATGTCTTAATTCGGAATGAAATATTCCTTGTGTTACAAAATAATTTTTTATTGCAGTCTTAAGAAAAACGGGAGTTACATGATACTCAAAAATAGATCTTAACTTATACAAATTAATAACTTGGGTTTGTGATAATTTGTAAAATACATATGCTTGTGATAAAGAGGATAAGTCAAAAAAAAGATGTGAATTCCTCTTACTATTCTTAATATTGTAAAGTTCACTTTTTATAGTCGAAATAAAGTTAATTTCTTTTTTGTTTTTTATTTCTTGGTTTGTTTTATTATTGTAAATGTATTTATCAAAACAAAAATTTCTTGATTCAAGAACTAGTTGTGTAGGAATTCTGGCAATATGAATGATACATAGAAAGATATCGATGTATATTCTTTTAATGAAAATTTTTATAAACAAATCTAATTTATAGATTAATCGATTTCTTCTTTTTTTTTTTTTTAATATTTTACAAAAAATTTTTGGTGATTTTTCTTTTCCATTATAACTATAACTTGTTTTGTTAGGACTACTTCTTTTCTTGGCGTTGCTGTTTTTTTCTTTTGTAAGACTCTTTGTTTTCTTTCTGATTGTGCTTGTTTTATCAGCCAGATTTTTAATTTTGTTTTCTCTCAGTGAATAATTTGTATTATCTGTAGATTTAATTTTTCTAAACGAGTCGTGAATTATCTGATTCCTAATTATAGAATCTTTTTTTTGTTTAGTTTCGCCGGATTCATACACCTTTCTCAATATAAATAATCGAGTTGGATGTACTTTTAAGAGTTCTTTTTTTATTTTTTTTATAAACAGAAATAAAACGTTTTTGATAACCACCCCTTTTGGTTCTTTTGAATCTTGTAGAAAATTTTTTGTTCTTTCTTTTAAAACGCTTAGAACTCGAAAAAGATTATTTTTCGTTTTTCGAATTTTTTTTTTAAGTTCTTTAAAAATAGGCTTAAAAAAGGAAGTTTTGGGGGGGACAGAGCCAAAGGGAAGGGTAGTTTGCATTCCCCAAGCCGTTAAAAAATAAAACTTTTGTTGTTCTTTCTTTAGATCTTTATAAGAAGAAAAATAGGGCCTCAATTTGGATCTGTGCCAAGGTTTCAAATAAAAAGGAAATACTATTTTTATCTGAATACCATCTTTAAACCAATTTCTGGGAAGTTCGAGTTCTGATACTTGAACACCGTTATAGGTACATATAATATGCTTTTCTCTATTCCACTCATCGAAGTCCTCAGCCCACTCAGGGGGTTGAGATAATAAAATACGCCCAATATTTTTAACTATTATCAATGAAGGTAATAAAATATATTTTCTAAAAATAGATTGAATTATTAAAATGAAACTTCTTGTTGCTTGTGGATATGGAACAAAATCCCAGGCTTCCGCGATTTTTATCCACGTTTTTTCCTTTTGTTCAGGGATATTAAAAGAAAAAAGGGGGGATTTTTTTATTCTGTCCAAAAAAAGGGGGGAATGCAAATTTGCTTGAAACAATTTCGAAATAAAAGTTTTACGCCTTTGAACACGCATAGAACCTTTTATGAATTCTCGACGAAAATCTGATTCTTCCGAATAGTCTCTAATAGACACCCAGTTTTTGACACTTGCTTTGCGACTACGTTTAGTAGGCCTATAAATTATTACATGATCCCTTTTTCTTGAACGTATATGATAATCCAACGGTAGGCCTTCATGAGCTGCGCCCGACAGGAATTCCAATTCGGTAATAAGTTTGTATGACCATCTAGGGACTTTTTTACTGATTTCTTTTATTACAAATTTTTGTTTTGTTTTTTGACCATTAGGGCTAGTTAGAATTGTATTCAATAAAAATTTGTAAAATTTTGCTCTTTTTTCTGAACCAATCCTTCCTTGTTCTTTTTCTGAAAATAAAGAGAGGCCCTTACAATTTAAACTCGATCCCGATTCTCTATCAAATTTACTGATTAAAGTAAATAAATGACGATTTTCCGTTGAAATAGTTTTTTTATCAAATCGGTCTATTTTCTGTTCAACCTCTTGGTAATCAGTATCAGGAAGAAGGAGACTATGAATCTTATTAATTTCCATTGTCTCTATGAAATTTTCTAACGAAATTTTATTTATGATTGAAGGTGAAATTTTTTTTTTGATTGTTCCCCGATATAACCCATTCAAAATGGGATCATACATTTTAGGCAAGTAATATTTTCTAGTCTTATCATTACACAATCTAGTACTTTTTTCGAGTATATCTAGATAAAAAAATCCCGTATCTAGAGCCTCAATTCTATTTAAAAACTCGTTGTTTAAGTTGTTATTTTTGTGTTGGTTAGTATAAACCCAATGATTGTACAGTTCATCCGAAGAGAGTTTTTCTAGTGTGGGCAGGGACATCCTTCTTTGTATCATTTCTCCAAAAGTTGACAAGCTAGGCGGATACGTAAAAGAGATTCTTTCTTTTCCATCACTTCGGCATGTATAAAAAAAATATTGTGACATTTCTTTTCTTGCAGTCCTTTCAAATCTATTATTTTTTATGTATCGTAATGGGCGATTCCATCGTTTATAATCGAAAAGAAAGGTCAGAAGAGGTTTTTCAAACCAGAAGAGGCCTTTATAAACTGGGCTATTGTTATAGCGTGTCTCTGTAAAGTGGAATTCATCCTTTGTTTTTTCCTTTCCATTCACTCGGATCTCTTCCGTTTCATCGATTTTGTCCGGATCCTCCTTTTCTTCCGAAAAA